AGAGTTAAAACACGGGTGTGGATTAAGTAAATCAATGGACAGTCTTGGTCCTATTGAAAATATCAGTAGAAAGGAAGATCCGAGTCTAAATGATACAGAAAAAAACATTCATAGTTGTAGAAATAGTGACAGTTCTAGTTACAGTAATGTTGATCATTTAGTTCGTGTCCTGGATATTCGGAATTTCATCTCTGATGATACTTTTTTACTTATAGATAGTAAGGGGGACAGTTATTCCATATATTTTGATATTGAAAATCAAATTTTTGAAATTAACAACGATGATTCTTTTCTGAATGAACTGCAAAGTTCTTTTTCGAATTATTGGAATTCAAGTTATCTGGACTCTCGATCTAAGAGTGGCGATACCTATAATGATCGTTCCATGTATTATACTAAAAATAGTTGGAATAATCACATTAATAATTGCATTGACAGTTATCTTGATTCTCAAATACGTAGTGGAAGTTCCATCCTAAGTGACAGTGACGGTTACATTTTGAGTTACATTTTTAATGAAAGTGGAAATAGGAGTGAAAGTTTCAGTAAAAGAACTATCACGAATGGTAGTAATTTCACTAGAAGTGAAAGTTCTAATAATCTTGATGTAACTCAAAAATATAGGCATTTGTGGGTTCAATGCGAAAATTGTTATGCATTAAATTATAAAAAATTGCTTAAGTCAAAAATGGGTATTTGTGAACAATGTGGATATCATTTGAAAATGAGTAGTTCAGATAGAATCGAACTTCTGATTGATCACGGTACTTGGAATCCTATGGATGAAGATATGGTCTCTATGGATCCTATTGAATTTCATTCGGAGGAGGAAGCTTATAAAGATCGTATTAATTCTTATCAAATAAAGACAGGTTTAACTGAAGCTGTTCAAACAGGTATAGGTCAACTAAATGGTATTCCTGTGGCAATTGGGGTTATGGATTTTCAGTTTATGGGGGGTAGTATGGGATCCGTAGTAGGGGAAAAAATCACTCGGTTGGTTGAATATGCTGCCAATAAATTCATACCCCTTATTATAGTATGTGCTTCCGGAGGGGCACGCATGCAAGAAGGAAGCTTGAGCTTAATGCAAATGGCTAAAATCTCGTCTGTTTTATATGATTATCAATCAAATAAAAAGTTATTTTATGTATCAATCCTTACATCTCCTACTACTGGTGGAGTGACAGCCAGTTTTGGTATGTTGGGGGATATCATTATTGCCGAACCTAACGCCTACATTGCATTTGCGGGTAAAAGGGTAATTGAACAAACATTGAATAAGACAGTACCGGAAGGTTCACAAGCAGCCGAATTTTTATTCCATAAGGGTTTATTCGATTCAATTGTACCACGTAATCTTTTAAAAGGCGTTCTAAGTGAGTTATTTCAGCTGCATGCTTTTTTTCCTTTGGATCAAAATAAAGGCGAGGATTAAATTAAGGTCAATTTTTTATTTGTGTCAAAAAATATTTTTTTTATTGGAATAAAAAAAAAAATGTGAATAATTATTGAGTATTTATTATATTTTCGATTACTAATTAGGAAAACTCGATCAACAAAATGAAAGAACGCCTTCTTCCCTTTTCTTCTGTGAAATTAGTCAAATCAAAAAAAGGCATGTTTCCTTCTTACACTTACATATGTATTGAATTCGAATGAAAAAATAACTTTTTGCACCTTTTGATATTTTCTGGAAATCTTTATTAAAAATACCAATTGACTCAGACTCTAACAAATCCTTTGGAAATTCAATTTCGAATTTATAAGAAACCTTCTATTTTCTTGAATTATGTTAGTAGAAGCAAAAGAAAGAAAAAAGATGAAGAATAAAGTAAAGTCGAATATCATATATGTAGAAAGCGAATTGTTTTTTTAGTTCTACATTCCTTGTACTTATTATATACTATACTCATTCTATAAAAAGAATTAGAATTCTAATTAATTAATTACTATAATAACAACAAAAAAATATAACAAACAGGTACAATTACAATATCGTAAATCGAGGTACCCATTCTATGACAACTATGAACTTTCCCTCTATTTTTGTGCCTTTAGTAGGCCTAGTATTTCCGGCAATTGCAATGGCTTCTTTATTTCTTCATGTTCAAAAAAATAAGATTGTTTAGATCTTCTGTTCAAAATCTCATTTTTCAAGACTTAGATTTGAATCATAACACAGATATATATTTATGGTATACCACGCGATTTCTTCCGAACATAAATGAAAGAGCCCTTATGTATGTGATGTGTATGAAAAGGTGACGACACAGGGGTAAATGTTATTATTTTGATCTAACTGAAAATAAAAAAAAAATATATTTAAAGAAAAGGAAAAGTGAAACACATCCGATATCAGAATAGTACTAGTTGATGAGAGTTACATCGGAAACAAGACAGAGTAAGGAAAGTACAATTCATTTGGGGTATTCTTTCAATTCAAATTAAATGCAACCAGATCTAGTATGAATTGGCGATCAGAACGTATATGGATAGAACTTATAACGGGATCTCGAAAAATAAGCAATTTCTGCTGGGCTTTTATCCTTTTTTTAGGTTCATTAGGATTCTTATTGGTTGGAATTTCCAGCTATCTTGGTAGGAATTTGATATCTTTATTTCCTCCCCAACAAATTCTTTTTTTTCCACAAGGGATTGTGATGTCTTTCTATGGGATCGCAGGCCTCTTTATTAGCTCATATTTGTGGTGTGCAATTTCGTGGAATGTAGGTAGTGGTTATGATCGATTCGATAGAAAAGAAGGAATAGTCTGTATTTTTCGTTGGGGATTCCCTGGAAAAAATCGTCGGATCTTTTTCCGATATCTTATAAAAGATATTCAGTCTATTAGAATAGAACTTAAAGAGGGTATTTATACACGTCGTGTCCTTTATCTGGAAATCAGAGGCCAGGGAGCCATTCCTTTTACTCGTACTGATGAGAATTTGACGCCACGAGAAATTGAACAAAAAGCTGCTGAATTGGCCTATTTCTTGCGTGTACCGATTGAAGTATTTTGAAAACGGAACTGAAATGATGAATGCTTTTTTAACTTGACGTAAAAAAAATCTAGAATACTTTTTTCTACGGCATACCTTAAACGGAAATTTCATCAGAACGCTCACTCGGGTCAAAGCAGACGTATACAGAACAACCAACGGGGGAAACTCTTTTTGTCTACAAAAAAAATAACAAATAAGAGGTCTTTTGATGGAAATCCACTAAATTCAATTAAATTCAATTCCGTAAAAAAAATAGAATTTTTTTTTGTCCAGTATTTGGAATTGATATATTATATACAATACAAATAAATCATGTAAATTTTTTATGTTATCTCTTTTTTAGCACTCTTTACTTTTTTATTATTTATTCATTCGAATCTGAAGGGGACTCTTTTTCTATTTCTGTATTCTTTCAAGATTCAAGGACTAATTATAAAATCACAAAAAAATAAAGAATAGATTCATGAATTCGATACATTGGAATAGAATGAATATTTGATAGAAATATTCGATCGTATAAAGTTGATGAACGCGACGGGTTCATTAACAATTTATAGATGAAAAAAAAATGGAAAAAAAGAAAGCATTTATTCCTTTTCTATATCTTGTATCTATAGTCTTTTTACCCTGGTGGATCTATCTATCATTTCAAAAAAGTCTGGAATCTTGGGTTACTAATTGGTGGAATACTAAGCAATCTGAAACGTTTTTGAATGATATTCAAGAAAAAAATCTTCTAGAAAAATTCATTGAATTACAAGAGCTTCGCTTGTTAGACGAAATGATAAAGGAATACCCGGAAACGCATTTACAAAAGCTTCGTATAGGAATCCACAATGAAACGATTCAATTGATCAAGATGTACAATGAGAATTGTATCCATATAATTTTGCACTTCTCGACAAATTTAATCTGTTTCCTTATTCTAGGCGGTTATTCTATTCTGGGAAATAAAGAACTTATTCTTCTTAACTCTTGGGTTCAGGAATTCCTATATAACTTAAGTGACACAATAAAAGCTTTTTCTATTCTTTTATTAACCGATTTATGTATCGGATTTCATTCCCCCCACGGTTGGGAACTAATGATTAGCTCTATCTACAAAGATTTTGGATTTGCCCATAATGATCAAATTATATCTGGTCTTGTTTCTACTTTTCCAGTCATTCTAGATACAATTTTGAAATATTGGATTTTTCGTTATTTAAATCGTGTATCCCCATCGCTTGTAGTGATTTATCATTCAATGAATGACTGAAAAGAACAAAAAAAGGTATACAGATATAAAGAAAATTCGAATTTAAAATTCGAATGTTTATTACTTTGTACATAATCAAAGCATTACAAATTGTACCTCCTCTTTCTATTTCTACCCATCTAAGGGGGGGAGTTCTTCCTATATTCCAGTAATATTATTTCATTTAATATTATTTCATTAAATTAAGTTTTCATTTAAAGTAAATAGCAGAATCGTGGATAGGGAACTATACTAGCAACCTACCCAATTTATTGTAGAAATTTTCGGAATAAATGATTGGACCATGCAAACTAAAAATACCTTTTCTTGGATAAAAGAACAGATTACTCGATCCATTTCCATATCGCTCGTGATATATATAATAACTCGATCATCTATTTCGAATGCATATCCCATTTTCGCACAGCAAGGTTATGAAAATCCACGAGAAGCGACTGGACGTATTGTATGTGCCAATTGCCATTTAGCTAACAAGCCGGTGGATATTGAGGTTCCACAATCGGTCCTTCCAGATACTGTATTTGAAGCAGTTATTCGAATTCCTTATGATATGCAATTAAAACAAGTTCTTGCTAATGGCAAAAGGGGGGGTTTGAATGTGGGGGCTGTTCTTATTTTACCGGAGGGATTTGAATTAGCCCCACCCGATCGTATTTCTCCAGAGATGAAAGAAAAGATAGGGAATCTTTCTTTTCAGAGCTATCGACCCAATAAAAAAAATATTCTTGTGATAGGTC